CTGGATTCTCAATGTATGCGCCCTAATCCAAGAAAAAAGAATACTAATAAAAGAGAAAAAAGATCTGCTGCTCTAACTTCTTGTGATTCGAGACTAGAGAAGGATATAGAATGAAAAAAAAAACAAGATGATGAGATTATGGAAGTACCGAGCATTTATTGCTACTGCACAGTTTATTCGAGTTCCTACTTTTTTGACTTCTGATATAAGTATGTTAAGTCAAAAAAAGAATTTGAATGAAACTTGAGTTATTTATTAGTTCTTATCAATGATTGAAGAAGAAGAAATGAAAGAGATTCAAATTCCAAGTCTTAAATGAAATGAGTGGACTGGATTGAATCAGCGGTATATAGATCCAATACAATAGATAGTGTGGTATAAAGAAGTAGATGCACCTTTTTATACCACACTATCTATTGTATGAAGATATGGGATTGATATAGATCAATCACTAATTTTTATCTACATATATGTAGATGTATATATATATATGTTCATAAAAATGGAATATTTAGGAAGAATTCGGTTGGAAAAAAAAGTGCAGAGTCAAAATTGGATTCGAACCTAACGCTATTGACGAACCGATCTAATGGATCTACTCGTAACAAGTTCCTATACGATTTCCGGTGGAATCATAAAGCATTAATCACAAGCAAAATACAAAGTGACCCTATAGGAAGTCTCAAGAGGATGTTACTTTTGGAACATGTAGGTAACTTTTTCTTTCTTTCTTTTTTTGCGTTTCATAAGGTGTCAAAATGTAGCATAAAGATTGATCACTAAAAAAAAAAGAGTGCCTTTATCATCTTCCATTTTCTCTAAGCTTTACTGTCTCTCTTTCTGTGAAAGAATCGGGAGACACCCTAAACTATTCTTTTCGGGGGTTACCGAAGAGAAATGAAGAAATTTATCCTTTTTTTTTCGACTTTTTATCTATAAGAAAGAATCACCCAAAAAATCTTAAATGACTGAGCACTCAGATCCTATCGCGAGTCTTGATACATAGTATCTTCAGCCCTTTCCACAACTCCTAATTTGTTTGATTCCCCAGCGGCCCATCCAATCGAATTCACGACTCAGTCAGTAGACACTATACTAGTAGGGTAAGTAAGGTAATTAGGAATCCCTCTGGATCCCTAAAACCCCTCAGGAGCAAGGATTTACAGTCAGTCCTTTAGAACAACCTTTTGATCTCAAGATTTCCGGTCCCTTACTTTCTTTTAAATATCACAATTGAATATTATTACCTAAGTCGATCCTATTCTATTGCCAACGGGCAAACGACGCTTACGCGGGATCTCGGTGCCTTCTCTTGAAAGAATAGAAGTTGAGTTCGAGTTCTTATCATGCCGGATCGGAAAAGTAAAAAGCCGTACTAAGAGCCAGCGGACCTGCTCACGGGAGTCAGGCTTGCTCTGTAGTGGGCAGACGTAGCAGGGCCATCTGAAAGAATATAGGAAAAAGAGCCGCTGGAGAAAAGCAATTACGCTGGGTTCTCAATTCCATGGAGTATGCAGTGAGTTTGAATTGACTCGGTTAGCTAGAAGGTTCCTTTCGCTACCGTCCTAAGGTTCAACCAACCGTTAGTTTGCTTTAACAAGATTTCACTGAAGTGAACCCGACGCGAAGTTGGTGAAACCTGAGCGTAGCTATGTCACGTGAAGTGAAGAACCTCTGCTTCCTCTTTTATACACCTTATCTGATTATTCTCCAGAGCACAAGAGCTAGGGTAAACTCGTTAGCTAGATAGCTATAGTACAGAGTTTAAGAATCTATATAAATAGATATATAAATATATTTTTATATAGATATTTATATAATAGGGATCAACATATATTTCCTTTGGTGCTTTCTCGGGTGAGGTCTGAGGTCAAGGTATTGCCTGGTTGGTGTACTAGGGCGAGGCGAATCCCAACCCCTTCGTTAGCTAGTTTAGCTTTCCCTCTTTTCAATCTATATCAGATCCTCCATTACTTCTTCGCCAATACCTTTTAGCTTTTCTTTAGCTGCGACTTTTTTTGTCCCAGTCCACGCCCAATCAGAGTAGTCAGTGTGCCTGCTCCGTCCTTCTTTGACGAAATGGATGCTTTAGCGAAGTCCCTCCTTCCCCTGGCTTGTGTAGCCTATGCGAAGCAAGCCTACACTCCTTCCCTGCTTATCCTTTCCTACCCACCGCCCAGGGTGTGTCCACAAAAGGGTCAAATTGAATTAAATAGAAGCCCCGTTTTCTTACCAGGGAAGTGCTGCGCTGAAAGACCTTTGGCAGACCTCAAATAGTCTCGATTTCCTTCAACAGATGTTGGTTCGGGTGCTCTTTCTTCTTCTGAGTGAGTGGATTAGCTAGGCCCGACTATCTCTGTAGAACATGGAGCTCTTCTTTTTTTTTACCTTTTTTTGGGCCCCCTCTAAGATGACAGATCTATGAATGAGTCGTCATTGAGGTCATCAATCAAGGAAAGCGGATTCGTGATGACTATCATAAAAGAGATCCGGATTCGAAGCTGGTCATGCCCTCTTCCTTTGAAACGAGCGGTGCGTGTGAGCTACCGAACGAACTTTGTTTAGCATTTCAGTCTTGGGCATCTCGAATGATGTTCGGCATGGTGTCAACTGTATCTGATCTCGCTGTGAGAGCTTCAGGGTTAGACCAAAGGAAGAGAAGGCGTCAGCAACTGACAGACAAAAGGCCTAAAAGCTTAAAAAAAAAGAGCACTAATGGCCGACCCAAGCCTTTTCGGAAAGAGCCCTTCCTTAGCCTTAGGGTCCCTCGTGTTGTAGTTACATGGTATGGCTAACGCTCCTTAGAGGACAGATCCGCCCTATTCGTCAATGGGTATTCTCTGATTAAGGGTCTTCCCCGGCAAAGGCAAAAGAGGTATTCTCTGTCTTATTTGCAAATGGTTACTACTCGATTCATTGATTACTTAATGTCTTGACTGCCCACAGACTGAGTTCCAAGTCAATAAAGAAGGATAAAGTGCCATCTACGCGCTTACTTCCTCTGATAGAGATAGAAACTGACTCCAGCCTTTCCTCCGGTAGAGGCTGACTATTGAAATAAAGTGAAAGAAAGAAAGTCAAGAGAAAGGCCGGCGGCACCCACGCTATCTATTGAAGCTTAGCTTACTTGACTATATATTTCACGAAAGACAGTAAAGGGACATACATGCTGACTACTATTCTAGTCTGACTAGCCCGTAGGCTGATTACTATTACCATTCTCCCTGCCCCTTTAGAAAAGGAAAAGCCCGGAAAGCGGGTAATCATAGAATCTCTCACCTTATAGCTTCCACTCTGACTATTACTAATGGATTAGTAGGGGTACCTAGTACTTATTACTCTTCTAAAGAAGAATTACCGTATGTCCTGTCAATTCAATAGTGTCTGGCTTCCCGGCTTTGACTTCTGTGACTACTTCCCTCCCCCCGGGACTGAACTGACGGTAAGGCCCTCAAGGTCAAATAGGAAAGAAAAGCTTACTACTAGGCCTCCTCTTCTAGGTTGACTCTTCTCCGAACTCTTCTCTTCTTTTAGAACCGCCCGGAAAGCTATTTAAATAAACATAAGTAAAAGCAATTGCTATTGAATCTCCGGCTATGGAATCCGCTTCTTCTAGAACAAGTAGTCAAGCCCTTTCTTCTTCTTTGACGGCAGGAAAACATTCTGACTTGAAGTTGAAAGATGGAAAGTCAAGATAAGTCAAGCAGTTGCTAACGAAAAGATCGATGCCAGCTCCGCTTCCTCCTCTAATTATGGGTAGGGCCCTTCTTCAACTGCGGGAACACGTTCTTCAAATTGAAAGCAAGAAAGACCAATGTCATTCGCGCGCTTACTTGACTTCCCATTCTGGTCTAGTTCGCCGCTTCGAGGCTAGGATTCCTCTTTGCTGAACGTCAAAAGATGTGGTATCTTACTTATTACTTCTATTTTGATCTTATTAAAAGCAAAAGTGAAAGCAAAAGCCTACCCCTCCCAGCTATGAAATCCGTGGAAGGAACACAGCCGATTCGGAAACATTATAAGATTCATCTACAGAATCTGGTTGAGCAAAAGAAACCGACTAAGCAACAACAACCGGTTCCGCGGTTAGACTATCTTCTACTTCTAGAATCGATTACCGATACCGATTGGAGACATCAACCCATGAAGATAAAACCTCTTATTAAGTGACCTCTTTATAGAGAAACCTTTCCCTGGAAGGAAAGAAGTTTTCTCCTCTAAAGCATACTCTGCGGCGCCAAACTATTAGGATTAGAAGAAAGAATCTGGTTCTGTGGGGGAAGGAAGACCTTACTTCAGGAGTTAGAGTGAAGTTCCTACAAAGGAAGATTCATTAGTTCTATTTAAGATTCTTATTCAAGATCCTTGTTATATTCTTTTCAATTTTAACTTGATTTACAAAAGGGAAAAAGCCCTTCCAAGTAAATAAATAAAGGCTGGTGCCACGGACTCTGAAACGAAAGGAATGAGTTCAAGAGCGGATTGCTACTATTATAGTTCAGTGAAAGAAGAGGTGAGTGTAGCTGAATAAAAACCTAAAGGTACCATACCCTATTTGAATTCAAAAGAAGGGGGTTATTCAACTCAATTATAACTTAAGTGGGTAAGGCCTTCACTTAAAGAGAAGGAATTATAGGTCAGTGCCATCCACGCTTCGCTTATTTTCTTTAAGAAAGAAGAACAGAAAGACCAGTAGTACCGCCTCCGCTTCCTTCCCTAGAACCTGAATAGGAATCTTTCAATCTAACTAACCGGGGAAGACCTGGACTATTGGCAGTTAAAGAAATAACTTTCATATAAAGAAGTGGCGTCAATTCATTGAATCAAGGTTTGGGTATTCTTCGGCAACGGGTACTCTTTGTCGATTCTATTTCTGTCTATTGGTGAGTCTCATGTGGTACCAACCCATGGATCCATAAAGGGGACATCAGACGGATTCAGTGAAAGAGTATCGTCTACAGCAACCGATTAAGTGACAAGCCTTTATCTTATATCTTTATTGACGAGCGACATTCAATTAATTGAATTCGGGGTTCTCCTGTGGTGCGGTACCAGTGGTCCAAACCGACTTATTTGATTCCAGTTATCTTCCTCTTGTCTAGGTTTCTTCCTTACTCTTCTATAATATCTCGGGGTATTCTATCTTCTTTATTCTTATATATTCCATGGAAGGAAAGATTACTCGCACCAGGCAATTCCACAAGATTCACGATTCCGCTTCCAATTTCCATTTAAAAGGAATGAATTAAAGTAAAGACCTGCGTAATCCGTTGACTTAGTTGATTCCTCTTCGAAAACTGGGAAATTACTCTTCTCCCTACTTCACTAATCTGTGATCGGTATTCTCGTTCCCTTTCTATTCTATCTTATCTCTTAATGAGATGATATCTTACCGATCGAGAGAAAGCGGACAATTAAGTGATATATTAACCCTTCACTTCAAAGTCAAAGGAATGAACTCAAGATCGGTGCCATTCTCGTTTCCTACAATGGATGGATTTCGGGTACCAAAATGGAATTCAAATATCGGTATCGGGCTTTCTCCTTCTCCTTATACCGAACTAGAGCCGGCAAAGCCTTTAACCAAAGAAAAGTGCCTTCTCGCCTACTATTATAGAACTGGCAGAACTGGGGATTCCGCCTCTCCTTACTATTGTCTAGTTGTCTAGGCATTATATCTTCTCTTATTAAAATATGAAAAAAACATGATTTTTCAAAAGGACGTGTTTTAAGCATATGCTCTTCATTAGTGACAGTTACATTCCCGGTATCAAAAAAGGAATGAGTTAAAGATCCATTTATGCCGTCCCTAGTTCCTATTCTCTTTGCTCGGCTTCCTCTTCTATTGATTATTGATCAGAAGCATCCAGCAGCGCCGGTTTAGAATTCGATTCTCAGTTTCAACTTAGCCTTATCCCCCTCCTCCTTTCTCACAAGATCATCTGTCTGTGATCCTGATAACGTGGTAATCCCGACCGTCTTCACTGCTGCTATGTCATCTTGGCACTTATAGAGCTCTATATGGCTGCTTCCGCCACCTTATCCTTACATTGGTGGTATATTCAAGAAATCGACTACTGTACCTGGTCAGTAACGTCTAAGTTTCCTTCCATTATCCAAGCTAGCTGTGAGAGTGTGAAGCTCACGACGTCTAATTACTGACCTCTGGCTGACTCTTCTTTTTACGACAATATCATATCATGTAAATGAGATGAGTCCAGATGCCCCTGGGGTGAATGGCTATTGTGCGACTGTGACTATATACTAAAGGATCACGTTGAACTAGCCCTAATCTATTATTAGCTTGGTATTGAGTTCGGCACCTTCATAGCATTGTAGTGGGCATTTACACCAGCAGCTTGATCATAGTCCTCAAAGTCTATTACAATTACAGTTGTTCTCCTTTTTAGCGCTCTCATCGCTAGATAATCATGATATTGATATTATATTGTTACAATCATCTAGCCTTGGCACCTGTAGTTACCTTCCTACTTATGTCATCTATCTCTGGGCCGTCACATCTAGTATCGCATGTCTGGCGATAAAGCTCGCGGTGATACAAAAAATGTTCTCTTCCTTAGCCACCTTTCGAGCTAAGGTCTTCTCTTCTTCATCTGCACCTTCAATCTGGCACGACCGCCTTCCAGTAGACAGTGGAGGGATGAATTATTCTCAAGGCTTTTCCTTGCTTTGCTACTGGATATTGTATTCATTCAGAAAGCGCTAAAGCCCTGGAGCCGGGCTAAAGAGCTAAGGATAGAAGGAATGAAAAGAGAAATTAGTAAGCCACTCGACTGTCAGGAGAGGAGCGAGGCCTTTCAGATTCAGATGCGGGATCTCCTCTGCAGTAGAAAAGGTCTTTTCCAGTGAAGCACTCCGATCTTTTAATACTTTCCGGAATAAGCGATGCTAGAATTAGAATGGCTATGCCCAAGGCGATGTTCACAAGGATTCTTGAAGAAAATAAGTTGGTACAAAGAAAGAAATCTCTTTTGAAATTCGAATCCAGATCGTAGCGCTGATCTTTCCCAAAGGAATTTTGTCCTCTTACATCTTTGGCCGCCTTTCGTGTGAAATCGCTATCCTATCTAGTTTAATCCATATCCACCCGAATCCCCCCTGTGTGATACCTTTTCACTTCAATCGGTGGAATGCTTCTCCCAGAAATGATATGAATTGGCTAAGAGAATCTCTAGATAGCATATACTTCCGAGCGGATATAAAAGAAAAAGAATCTCTCTCCTAATGAAGAGAAAAGAAAACAAACATCCTAGTTCTAGCTTATGGGAGACTTTTTTTGCAGGTGATTCAATCTTATACTGCTTGGTCTGACTTTGAAAGCGAGATTGGTCTTTGTCTGGACTCGTATACGTAGCTCTACCCTTTCCTCCTCTATTGAAATTGTTGAGGTTTTTCTTTAAATGCCCCTGAGCTTGCCCTCCTATTTTAATTACTTATTCCATGTAGAGTCTTCTTAGTTTAATAGTAGCTACCTTACTGTGTTAAAAGAAAGGGATGAAATAATTCTTATTAAAGGAGAGGATGGAAATGGAAGGAGCTCGACCAAGAGGGAGAGGGGGCCAACGGGAGGAAAAGCATAGCCCAGCAGTATAAGGAGTGAGTCTGTCTGTCTGCAAACTCCTCTAGTTGTGTGGAAAGCCGATAAAATAGATAGCCATCTCCACTCTTTCTTTTTCCAGATGAAAGCCTCTCAACTAAGACAAGGGCGTAGCGGCTATGAATAAAGCAAAGCACGGGGGAAATGGGATAGGCTTATGTAGGGTTCAGAGGCAATAAGAAGAAGGACATAAACCGAAAAGTTGAAGTAGCAGCAGGTCTTTAAGCAGAAGAGCAAAAGAGCTAGAACTCGGAACTCTTCAATAGTTGATGGGCCGTCTTCTTTTAGAAAATCCTTCCTTTATGAAGGATATTTCTATTTTGATTTCTTTCTTACTTTTCTTTTTAGCTTTCTCTTGATTTGGCAGAATCTCAGTCTAAGCGGGAAGCGATAAGAAAGAATGCTCCATACGGGGGAAATGAGAAGCCGCCGGCGGGAAAGCCCTATTCGTAGATGGTTTCTCTTAAGAGCAAAGAATGGCTTAGCGTGCGTAGGGGATGGGCTTTTAAAAGTATAGCATCTTCGGTACTTTCTTCAACTCCAAAAGCTTTTTCTCTTTTTACTACGACTTCAAAACTCACGGGCTCTTCCCTTCCTTCCTCTCCCTCCGTCCACGAGTAGATATTTTTGATTGAATAGTGTATAACGCCAGGAGCAATAGTCGGAGATTAGTGGCTAGCTTTAGTGGTCTTGTTCAACTGCTAACAAGAATAGCTTTTCTCTTTCGACTGGGAACTGCTTCCCTTTGGTGCTTTATAAAAGTCGTAATTGATCCGGGTCAAGGTACCGGCTTGATGCCAGATCCGCTTTTAGGGTTGACTCAGCATAAGAAGAAGTACGTAGTTCGACTAGCTGTTCTCTCTTTCCTGTTCTCCTCCCTCCCATTACTGGAACCGACGAAAGGCGATAATAAAGACCTGGCGAAAGACGAAAGACGAAAGGCGAAAGTCTGATTACCTTTTATTCAAGTAGCAAGGCTTGGTCTTCTGTGAGTGAAAGAACCCGGAAAAATCTCCTTAGCAAGGGATGAGTTGCCTTCTTCAGATGAAAATTCTCTCTGGGAAGCATATCCCTACTTACTAGTTAATCATATCCCTCAGCTCTCACTCGAGAGGGTTCAAAACTTTTTCTTTCACTACAACGTATTCGTATTCGTTGCTAAGAAGATTTTTAATCAAATACGTTGTAGGGACTCATCCGACTAAGCTTAGCCTTTACCTGGGCACCTTGCCTTCTTTCCTTGCTTGGATTCCTAAGATTTTTATCTGGGACTACCTCTATTTAAAGGCAATCTAAAAAAAAATATCTCTCATCTTCTGGATAGAGTATAAAAAAAAGTGGTATGAGATGAAAGCATTGCTATCCAGTGGAGGGCGGCTTATTTTGCTTAAACATGTTCTCTCCTCGATGCCTATACACCTTATTGCAGGGATTCCTGCTCCAAAGGGAGTTCTTGACCAGTTGGAAAAAATGTTAGCTAACTTTTGGTGGGGTGGTGATGAAGACAAAAGAAAACTTCACTGGATATCTTTTGATACTATGTGCCTACCTATTCAGGAAAGGGCTTTGGGTCCCCCTAACATACAAGGCATTTTCAAGATCTTTCTAAGGCTTTTCGTATGAAGTTGACCCGGTCAATAAGAGGGAGTCAGACTTTTGACTGCATTTTTCAAAAGAAAGTATCTGAAAGCCTCTATGGTTTGCTGCTTCCAAACCTGGTTGTCACGCACTTGGAGTGAAATCTGTTCTATTATCAGGCAACCCCACCAATACTTATACTTAAGGGCTCAAAATGATTGATTGGAAATGGAGCTAGCACTCATTTCTGGTTCCACCCCTGGCTCGCTGATATTCCTCTCATTGAAAGTGCCCCCCTCTTATTGACCAGGCCAACTCCTTTACTAGTTATTTCCCCAAAATCATAGATGTGCTTGATGCACATGGCAACTGCTTTTTCAATGATATCGAAGCTCCTCACAGAACAGAGTGGTTTATGATCTCCGGAATAGTGGCATATTCACATCTCATCAGGAGGACAGGGTGATATGGAAAAACAATAGTAGTGGGTCGTCTCAAAGCTGGTTGGGAATCGATAAGAAATCGAACAGGCATTCAAGCTTGGACTCCATTTGTCAGGGATAAAGCCATTCCTACAATAATTAGCATTTTTGCGTGGAAGCTCTTATTTTACTTTGTAGCGGGGATTTCATAATCAGTTAAGGGAATCAATTTAGACGAAAGGTATCAGATTAGCAAGCAAATGCTTGTGCTGTTCGGAGCATGATAAAGAAAGTATTGATCACCTCTTCATCAAGAGTTAGCTTGCTATGGGGGTTTGGAACTATTTTGATCGCCTTTTCAATATAACCAAACGGATTCCATTCAGTCCCGGCGGTTTAACAGATCTCGCAGGAAATCCCAAGTTGGCTACGTCACGTCTATGCTTCCTATTTTTGCAGTTTGGGAACTCTGGAAGGAAGGCAATAGCAGGAAATTAGAAAACGAAATATCTCAACCGGCTGCTATTATTCAAAAAATTACGGACTGGCTTAAATTAATAAATTACCATGGTTGCCGCCGGCTAATAGGGCGAGCAGCGTAATGGAATCCCCGGGACGGACGACGTGAGTGAGAGCCCAGACCATAGCGGCTTTAGAGACTTATCTCTGGGCTTTAACGGCGACGAAAACCTTCTCCGAGAGGCTTTCCTTTCTGCTTTACTGTGCTTTATTACCCATAACCATCAGCGGAAAGGATTACGGAAGAGGCCAAACCAACCCAGGTACATCAAAAGTAGATAGGGTTGGAGCAGCAGATCCTATAGAAACAAAGACAAAGCCTGAGGCAGATCCAGACGCGTACCTAGGCGGCACAGCATCCCTTCGAGTTGCGAAGCCATCCCCTTCTACTGTTCGAGATCCAGATTCATACCTTAGTGATCGATAGGGAGAATTGGACCCATAAGCAAGCCCATTGCCGGCTAAGCCGAGCCATGCTACCAACCACCCTTAGCCAATGATCCAGCTGCTTCTGTTGACTATACAGTCTATGCAGTTGGTTCTGTCGCTTCCGCGGAAGAGTCAGCAGCATAACCTGTTGCTGGGCCAGCTGCATAATCACGTATGTAAGCAAGTGATCCAGTTGCTTATAAGTTGACAAAATAAACAACAAAAAACTTTCCTATATTTTTACGAAGTACCTGATTCATCATCCTCATAAACGTGCTAGGTGCATTCGATAAGCCTTTGGGCATCACCAGCCACTCGTACACAGGCCTGCCCTAATTCTTTTTTTTCACTTGAAAAGCAATAGGAGAAAGTCAGCTTCATACGGCAACTATCCCGTCTTTGTCCGAACGCTTGTCAAGGAAATCCAACTCTAAAGAGCCTTATTGACTTACCGATCACTAGCTTCTCACTGACTTAACCGCGGGTTAATATGAATTAGAAAAACTATCCGCTACCTCGAACACCTTACAGGAAATATGAGAAGCCTTCCAAAGAATCGAGCCGAGCATCTGAAAAATCCTGAGCATAGTGTCCTTCACGGATATGGGATAAGCAGCTTTCCTATGTTTCGCATCCACAGAAGAATCGCCAGCAATCATAACATACCGACCCGACACAATGAGGGCAGCACATAGAGATAATCCTTCAAGCACTGACTGGAACTCGCACCAATTCTTTCTTTTGTTGCCGTGAGCTTGCATCGAGAGGGCCATAACTTAACCCGGAGAGTTCCGAATAGCAAAATAAGTACCGGCTTGACCCGGAGTACCAATAGCAGCTCCATCAAAATTGATAACAAACCAGTATTCAGAAGGGAATGGCCATGTAACAGGAGTTCTTTTCTATTTCTTTACCGAAAGATCCATGACACCAAAAGTTTGAGCAAGTTTAGCATCTTCAGGTCGCCGGGGCATCGCCTTACTAACGAGCCGACAAAGTCTAATTAACTCAATTAAGTCAGCTCGGATTTGCATCACACAGCGCCTGGTATCAACCGTCGGCGTTGTCATGCCTGACTTTCTCAGTTTCTACATTCCCCATACAGTTATGGCAAAGGCCGAGTTTCCTATGAACTTAGGAAGACCTAAAAATCTTCAATGATAAGCTAAGCCCAGGCTAGGAAAATGTGCACCATAGAGTCACCTTGACAGTTCTAAATTCCAAACCATTCGTCAAGCAGATTCCCAAATCAGCCTGGCCTTGGAGCACGCCCAAAATCCATCCAATGTAACACCGATTCGCCTTCCTTCTCACATAGCGAGCACCTCGACACCAGCTGAGCTGAATATTTATCACTTGCAAGGATGCATCTACAAGAACTCGGTTTCTTAGCGCAAGCCACAGAAAAAAAGAGCTCTTTTGAGGGGACATTTCAAATCCCATACTTGCAACTACTCCATGATTTGACTTCCTCCCTATGCCTAAATCCAGGCGAATTGAAACGAAAATTAGCCGTCCTTGGAAGGCAACCATAGCCTTTCATCAGGCGTATAGGAGCTAGGAAAAGTTCCGAATTTTTTGCACAAGATTAGGAAAGCTCCTGAGGGATGTTCCAGACTTGATGAGGCTGCTCAATAATGTCGGATACCCCGTGGGGGAAAGATCTCACTATACTCGAATCAATTTAACAAATTTCCACCGGGCTTTTCTTTTACCATTGACCCAGTTTTTATTCAAGAATTCAATACTCGAACCGTTCCCAATAAACCCCCTATAGATGAATAAGGGAGAGGCCTTTGACATCTAGTATTTCTCATTACCCTTCCATAGATACGAGCTGGATGGATGATTAGTAGACCAAGCCCAATTCAAAGCAAGGCCTTCCTCTCGCTTTGAGGAGTAAGGACGGGCCTTTCTATGCTTTTTCATTCCGGGGTTCCCATGTATCTTTGGACAGAAGCTTTTCATACGGCTGTTATTGTTATCAATAACCAACCTAGACCACTTCTAAATCACAGGTCTTCCTATGAAATCCTACATGGTGCTCCACCAGCTTATTCATCTCTTCGGGCTTTTGGATGTTTATGCTATGTCCACATCTTGAAGTCCATTCGTCACAAATTTGAGCTTAAGGCGGATTGCTGCATTTTTCTCGGGTACAGTGATGATCATAAAGGCTTCCGATGCTTCTCTCTGTGCCGTCGTCGAGTTTTCATTTCTTGCCTGTTGCACTGCGTGATAACAAATTGAATTTTTTGATTGGATTCAATCAGAAAGGAAGGGCATTTTCTTGTCCCACCTGGAAAAAGGAATTAGGTCTTAAAATAAAAAGAAAAAGAAAGGATTCGTTGCTTCAACCTCTTTTATCGAAAAAACAAGGTAGGAGAGAGAGTAGAGGAGTGTAGGCTTGCTTCGCATAGGCTACACAAGCCAGGGAGATTCGCTGCAGCGGCTGCCTTAGCAGCGGAGGAAAGGCGATTGCTTTGTGGTAATGGCTGGTAAAAAGAAAGATCTTTTCTTTCGTTTTCGTGGATAACATTGATCCACAATCTTTTCTCTGGTTAACCAATCAGGAATAACCAGCTCCTATCCGCTCAAGTGCGGCGAGAATAGCCCCCGTCCCCTTTGGTGAAATTCCTATATTCCTTCAATCAACCTTGGCTTGATAGGCTCAGCACGGTAAACGGCTCCTATGGAAAATGATTGCTCTCCTTAAGACCGGGAGGTGAGGCAAGCTTTAGGCTTGGATGTTATGGAAGTGCTCGATTTTCCACTCGCCCCTTAGATAAGGTAGGTTGGTTGCTCATTAGCCAATTCCATCTCAGGGGAAAAAGATAGGAGATCAGATGCTTTTTTCTATCCTTCGAGAAAAGTGGTGAGTGGAAGGGATCTGAATTTCGTGCTAAAGGTGGTTAACCCGACGAGTCAATTCTCAATGCGATGCTGCTATCCGTTCGACGATCCTACTTCACTTCATAGTGCCTGCCTCTCCCTCCCAGTAGAATATCCCAACTATTCTCTATCAAATTCCGGGATGGATCATGAAAGATTTTGTCTTGAGATGCCGATAAAGAATAACCAATTATAGAAGGGGGTGGCAGGGAATGAAAGCACTCCTGTGATAGCAAAGTAGAGAGATTAGTTAGGTACTCTCTAGTACTATTCTTGCTTGACTTTCTTCAAGATGCCTTAGATCTCTTTCTCGTTCGAGGTGGGAGTAGTACTGGATGTTGAATTATCAAAAAGATGATAGGAAGGCAATGCCTGCTACTAGTCGAGCAAGGGCATCTGATCTCAAGACGAGGCTTTTTTAATTGAAAAGAGGGCATGGCAGTGACTATAGCTGGGAACTTCTCCCTCCTCTTAGAGGTGAGTGGGCCAAAACTCATTGAAATGAGACGGAGATCTGCCCGAACTTAGTCCAGTCCTATTAGAGATGGAGGCAAATCAAGCAACTCTTATAGATGGATGGGATAGGAAGGAAGAAGCACTGATAGCATTTGCTGCTGTTTTTTCCGATCGATATACAAGGGGTTGGACGGTACGGTTCTTCTTTCCGTTCCTACAGCCGTGGCAAGAGAGCTTGATTATCCAATAGCAGGTGCTACTTTTTGAGGGTAGGGGACCCACTCTTTCTTCAAAATGGTATAAGGACAGCGGATACTATTAGAGATGGGAAAGCTGCTCCTGTCTCTAAGAGCCCTAGTTAGGGCTTTGAAGTAGCCTTTCCACCGGTAACTTAGGTTGGAAACTACTATTGATCGTGGAGCAGGGGCTTAAAGAAAGTAAGCGCTGTGTTCTCTTAGAATTCCAGAAACTAATGAATAGCCTGTTGATTGCTTCCACTTGGCCCACTAGGAACATTATGTGTCTACTGGTTTGGCACTCTAGGAAATAAGCGAAAGCTGATCAGCAACAATATAGGCTAAAAATGTTCTTTTTTACTTTCATACGCATACGTTTACTCTTGAATTGATTTGTGAGATTTGCGATCGCTCTTCCCTCCCGCCGGTCCTTCAAATCCCCTTTAGTATTCAAAGAAAAAAAATTCTTTGATCATTCAATGGATCAAGCAAGGTGTTGATTTTTCTTTTCAAATTAAGGTCTTCTTCGAAAGAACCAGAGTTAGCCGAGTAGCTCGAGCAGGAGTTTTTGAAAAGCTGAAAAACGGAAGACTGAGGCCCTTTACAAAAAGTCTAGGAAACCAAAAACAGAATACGTAGATCGCAAGGCAAGGTGATGTATATCACTTCGACTCACCGGTAAGTACTGTTATATCCTTTCTTCTGAAGTGATATAGATCAATGCCTGGACTGGGGGGCGTCGGCCCACGGGAAAACGTTTGCAGATGCGATCATGAATCGAACCAGATCAAAACATTCAACTGTCGACGGACAAAGCCGGAACGTCAACCGCAAACGAAGGATGGCCAGG